ATCCATTCGGTATGTTTTCTTCGAAAAAAAAGAAGTCCTTTCCCTTTCATTATTATTTATTTTTAATTCATTATTATTTATTTTTAATAAAGCAACTAAAGGAAAACTTTTTTTAATCGATTTTGGCTCTTCTTTACCCCATAGAGATATTGAATAGAAGGAATTTCCTTTTTTGCCACTGTAATTTTGAAAACGAACGTTTAAATGTCCTTCAAAAGTAAGTAAATAAATCCGAAACATATAAAATGCAGTTAATCCAGCTGTGAAAGAAGCAATTATTGCGAAAATCGGTGAATATAACCAACTATCATTAAGAATTTCATCTTTTGACCAAAAACAAGCAAGAGGTGGAATACCACAAAGAGAAAGTGTACCTAATAAAAAAGCAGTTTTTGTAATTGGCACGTGCTTTCTTAACCCGCCCATAAGAGCCATATTCTGGCTTTTATCTGGAGCGTATCCAACAAGAGCTTCCATTGAATGAATAATTGATCCGGATCCTAAAAACAACAAGGCTTTCGAATAAGCATGAGTAATCAAATGAAATAAAGCGGCTCGATAAGACCCCATACCTAGAGCTAACATCATATAACCCAATTGAGACATTGTAGAATAGGCTAAACTTTTCTTAATATCTTTTTGAGCAAGAGCTAAAGTGGCTCCTAATAATACTGTTATTATACCTATAAAAGATATTAGATTCATTATGTACGGTATCGCTATGAAAAGTGGAAGAAGACGAGCTACAAGAAAAATTCCCGCTGCTACCATAGTAGCGGCGTGGATAAGAGCCGAAATAGGAGTAGGACCCTCCATGGCATCAGGTAACCATACATGAAGGGGAAATTGTGCGGATTTAGCAACTGCGCCGCCAAATAATAGAAAGGCACACAAAGTAACAAATAAAAAGTTAACCTCCTTATTATAAATCAAGTTATTGAATATTTCGAACAAATCCCGAAATTCGAAACTACCCGTTGTCCAATAAAGACCTAAGATTCCTAATAATAAACCAAAATCCCCTACACGATTAGTTACAAAGGCTTTTTGACAAGCACTTGCCGCACTAGGTCGTGTGAACCAAAACCCTATTAATAGATAAGAACACATCCCAACCAATTCCCAAAAAATATAAATTTGTATCAAATTCGAACTTGTAACTAATCCCAACATTGAAGTATTGAAAAAACTCATATAAGCAAAAAATCTCAAATATCCTTGATCATGAGACATATAATTGTCGCTATAAAAAAGAACCAGAATTCCAACTGTGGTGATTAATATTGACATAATAGAAGTAAGCGGATCAATAAAGTGTCCGAACTCGAAAGAAAAATCATTATTGATGGTCAAAGACCATATGTATTGATAGATAGAACTCCTATTTATTTGCTGAATAGATAGATCGACCGAAAAAATCATAACTATACTTAACAAAAAAATACTAGGAAAAGCCCAAATACGGCGAAGATTTTTTGTTGCCGTTGGAAAAAGTAGAAGTCCCACTCCTATTAACATAGGAACTGGAAGCGGAACGAAAGGTATGATCCAAGAATATTGATATGTATGTTCCATAAAAATAATAATTTTTTTATTCTTAATTAATTGTTTCTGATTCACCGGTTCTTATCTCTTTTAAAAGAGATTACTAAAGTATTAAAAAAGCAACTGAAACTAAAATGGAATTTTCTATTCGTAGTTAGTTTGAACCTTTCTCAACTACTTCAAAAATTTTCAAAGTGAAAAATAACGAATTATTTTATACTAAGTTTATACTAAGTAAGATTTTTAGGAAAACGTAGCAGCAAATTCCAATTTCCATTATTATTCCCTATTACAAAAATTTATGGACATATATCAAGACTAAAAAATTGGACAAAAAAAAAGAAGTACTTTATTTTGATATCAATCATCGGATGTCCCATAACTTTGCCTAATAAAAAAAGAACTAGGTATTTTTGTTTGTTTATTCAGAATAATTAACGAGTTTAATTCGGGACTGATTGATTATGTTCTATTCTAATAAATCTAATAAATGGCATTTAATAACCAATTACTAGTTACTAGAAAAGAAAAAGATTCAAGTTTTTTATTAGGTAGGTAAGGGTTCTTAAGCTTGTTCGATATGTATTTTTTATGTACAAATGTAACATCCCAAAAAGAAACAGAGATAGAAAGGTATCACAAATAACTCCGAAATACAAATTATTTTGCCTCAGATATTGTATGGAATAGGAATTGAAAAAAATTGTTTTAAACAATAGATGTCTTTCACATCCAATTTTTGCAATGAATAACTTTTTATTTTTTGAATGGCAGTTCCAAAAAAACGTAGTTCTATATTAAAAAAACGTATTCGTAAAAATATTTGGAAAAAAGGGGGATATTGGGCAGCGCTGAAAGCTTTTTCGTTAGCGAAATCCCTTTCGACCGGGAATTCAAAAAGTTTTTTGTACGACAAATAATTAATAAAACGTTGGAATAATTGGAATCCGCATCCACCTGACTCCAAAAACGAGCCAATTTAGTTTCGAATTTAGATTCAATTTTTTAATATAGAATAGAAAAATAGAAGTAAAAAAAAATAGAAATAGAAAAAGTAAGTAATAAATAATGATTTTCATTCCCTACTGTTTTGAACCAATGGATTTGGCTACTGAATTGGTACTTTTTTTTATTTGAAAAAAAAAAGAATAAAAAATTGAGAGTTTTGCCTTTATTTGTATTTGAATATGCTTTTCATTCCCGGGATGGGGATTCTTAATTTCCCCATCACCCACCCACTTAGAAATAAGACAATAATAAAGGTTTTTTTCTTTTTTTTTTTTTTTCTTTGATATTTCTCCTTTTCTATTTCAATTTATGCTATTCTATAGCATAAATTGAAATCTTTAGACAAAAGCAATGAGTTGTTGAAACTAATTTTTAATTATACTTTTTTTTAACTTTCTGAATCATCACTCCAAGTGAGAATGAGAAAGCGTCTTTCGCCATTTCGGCGTATTTCTAATTTCTATACGAATAGTATGCAATTTATAAGTAATAAAAAAATCCTATGTTTGAAAGGGAGGATCAATCTAAAAATATCGATTTTTAGAATTCGGATTTAGAAATAAATTTTTGAAGTAGGACAATAGAAATCGAAATTCTTTTATATAATATGTATAGCTCAATACCTAATTGGTTTGATAAACCCTAAGACAAATTCATACTGAAAAAAACCTAACGATTATCACAAGACAAAAGTAATGCAAATTAAATAAAATTTTTTGAATTATTGGATATTATGCTTAAATTGTGATCGTGATCCATAAAAAAGAAAAAGAATATGTTATTGTTAAGTTAAATAAAACTGAAACCTTAAATAACTAAATAAAACGATAAAAAAGAGACTGTTTCCATCTCTATTGAAACAAGTTTTTATTCATCAATTGAATGCTTCCTAAAAATAAAAAGTATTTCGTTGAAACTTTCTCTTTCAATCTCGACGATTAAATAAAAATAAGTTATTATTATTTCTAGCAAGCCGCTATGGTGAAATCGGTAGACACGCTGCTCTTAGGAAGCAGTGCTAGAGCATCTCGGTTCGAATCCGAGTGGCGGCATAACATCTTCTAAAAGATATATAAAAGCCCTATAATGAATTGAATTTCCGATTTCCATTCCGTATACTCGAGAGACTTTCACTTTTTACTTTTAATTTCATTTTTTATTTATGATATTTTCAACTTTAGAACATATATTAACTCATATATCATTTTCGGTCATTTCAATTGGAATTACAATTCATTTAATAACCTTATTAGTCGATGAAATCGTAGGACTATATGATTCATCAGAAAAGGGGATGATAGCTACCCTTTTCTGTCTAACAGGATTATTAGTAATTCGTTGGATTTATTCGGGGCATTTCCCATTAAGTGATTTATATGAATCATTAATCTTTCTGTCATGGAGTTTCTCCATTATTCATAGGATTTTAAAACATAAAAATCATTTAAGCGCAATAACCGCGCCAAGTGCTATTTTTACCCAAGGCTTTGCAACTTCGTGTTTGTTAACAAAAATGCATCAATCCGGAATATTAGTGCCCGCTCTACAAGTTCAGTGGTTAATGATGCACGTAAGTATGATGGTATTCGGCTATGCAGCTCTTTTATGCGGATCATTATTATCCACAGCTCTTCTAGTCATTACATTTCGAAAAGTGATAAGGATTTTTGGTAAAAGCAATAAATTATTAAATGGAACTGTAACTGAGTCATTTTCCTTCGGTGAAATACAATACATGAATGCAAAAACCAATGTTTTACTAAATACCTATTTTTTTTCTGCTAGAAATTATTACAGGTATCAATTGATTCAACAATTGGATCGTTGGAGTTATCATATTATTAGTCTAGGATTTATCTTTTTAACCATAGGTATTCTTTCAGGCGCAGTATGGGCTAATGAGGCATGGGGATCATATTGGAATTGGGATCCAAAGGAAACTTGGGCATTTATTACTTGGACTATATTCGGGATTTATTTCCATACTCGAACAAATAAAAAATCGGAAGGTTTTAATTCCGCAATTGTGGCTTCTATGGGCTTTGTTATAATTTGGATATGTTATTTCGGGGTCAATCTATTAGGAATAGGGTTACATAGTTATGGTTCATTTAATTAGCAATTCACATCTAATTGAATTGCAAATTGAAGAAAAGAAAGGGCCTGATGAAGACAAACATAGGACAGCGCATATATATAAACGAAACTGAGTGGAAACCGCCGAGAACCCTTTGAATCACTCCACTACTTGATTCAAAAGGTTCTCACAAACGCCAAAGGGGTTTGGTTACAATTCAAATTTCTTTTTTCTTTTTTTATTCATGAAAATTCTCTATAAAAAAATTAGATAGAATAGCTTCGACCTTGTCCACTGATAGTGACAGAACGAAATCCGGATAAATACCAATACCAAGTACGGGTAGAAGAATAGAGATCAAAACAAATAATTCCCGTGGTCCAGAATCAAAAAAATAAGAGTTTACGCCATTAAATAGCTTGTACCCATAAAACATTTGCCGTAACATAGATAATGAATAAATAGGAGTTAATATCATTCCAATTGCCATTACAAAAGTAATCAGTATTTTTGCTATTAAAAAATATTTTTGGCTAGTAATTATTCCAAAAAATACTATCAATTCCGCAACAAAACCACTCATGCCCGGTAATGCAAGGGAAGCCATTGATAAGATACTAAATAGCGTGAATATCTTTGGAATTGGTATAGCCAGTCCGCCCATTTCGTCGAGATAACCATGACGTATTCTATCATAACTCGTTCCTGCTAAGAAAAAAAGTGCAGCGCTAATAAACCCATGAGAAATTATTTGTAAAATGGCTCCGCTGAGTCCTGTATCAGTTATCGAGCCAATTCCTATAATTATGAAACCCATATGAGATACAGAGGAATAGGCGATTCTTTTTTTTAAATTGCGTTGGCCAGGAGATGTTAAAGCTGCATAAATTATTTGCATTGTACCTACTATGATTAACCAGGGAGAAAATAGAGAATGAGCATGCGGTAATAGTTCCATATTGATCCGAACCAAGCCATATGCTCCCATTTTTAATAAGATTCCGGCCAGAAGCATACAAGTACTGTAATGGGCCTCCCCATGGGTGTCTGGTAACCATGTATGTAAGGGTATAATCGGTGATTTGACAGCAAAAGCAATAAGAAATCCAATATAGAATAGTATTTCCAGTGCCACGGGATACGATTGATTAGCTAATATTTCAAAATTTAATGTTGGTTCATTGGAACCATATAAACCGATACCCAAAACTCCTATTAATAGAAAAACGGAACCTCCTGCAGTGTACAAAATAAACTTTGTAGCTGAATAAAGACGTTTCTTTCCACCCCATGCTGATAGAAGTAGATAAACAGGAATTAATTCTAATTCCCACATGATGAAAAAAAGTAAAAGGTCACGAGAAGCAAATGATCCTATTTGACCGCTATACATTGCTAACATCAGGAAATAGAATAATCGGGAATTCCGAGTAACTGGCCAAGCCGCTAACGTAGCTAAAGTGGTGATAAATCCCGTCAATAAAATGGGTCCTAGGGAAAGTCCATCTATTCCCAATCTCCAGTAAAAACCAAAAAAATGGATCCATTTATAATCCTCTGCGAGTTGTATTAATGGATCGTCCAATTCGAAATGATAACAGAAGGCATAGGTCGTTAGAAGGAGTTCTAGCACGCATATATATATAGTATACCCCCTAGTCACCTTATTTCCTCTATGAGGGAGAAAGAAAATAAAAAAACCCGTGGCTATCGGAAAAACTACAATTATTGTTAACCAAGGAAAAAAGTTCGTGGTAAAGGCAAGATACACTCGAACCAGACAAAACCGTGCTCGAAAAATAGAATATATATTCTTAATTTTTTTTTTTTAATTTTTCGAGTACGGGTTTTTGTCGGTAATCAGTAAGTAAAAAAAATGTATTCAAAATAGATTCAAGTGGGGTTTTGGGGAACGTATCAATATCAATAAGCTAGACCCATGCTTCGAGTTGTTTCATGCCATAAATAAACTCGAACACTCAAGAAATCCGTTGGACAGGCGGATTCACATCTCTTACAACCAACACAATCCTCCGTTCTTGGAGCAGAAGCAATTTGTTTAGCTTTACATCCGTCCCAAGGTATCATTTCTAATACATCCGTGGGACATGCTCGGACACATTGAGTACACCCTATACATGTATCATAAATCTTTACTGAATGTGACATTGAATCTATCAATTTCTGAATTCATAAATTTTCGATCTAGTAATTTTGGAAATGAATCATATATTGAAACACCAGATCAATCAACGATTTACCAGAATTTTGGAATCAATCCATTTCTGGATCAACTGATAAGAGGGAACAAAGATACTTTGATTTTTTACGTTTTCGCCAATATGATCGAGGTTAGGACGTATTATAGATGCTAATTCGAATTTATGAATATTCTGATTTTGAAATACTATTTTATTTATTCAACAAAGTCGATTGATTGATACGAATCGATTTTTTGTTACGATAAATTGACGAAACAATAGCTGATCCGATAGCTGCTTCAGCGGCTGCAATAGCTATAACAAAAATTGAGAAAATATCTCCTTTTAATTGCCTACTATCAAAAAAATCGGAAAATGTTACAAAATTTATATTAACCGCATTTAGTATAAGTTCAAGACACATCAGGGCCCGGACAATATTTCGGCTCGTGATCAATCCATAGATACCAATAGAAAATAAATAAGCACTCAAAATAAGTACATGCTCGAGCATCATTGACCAACTCCGTACCAATTTCGATTCATTTCAATATGAACAATAAGTCAAGTGATTTGATTGCTTATAATCTAACAAGTATAGAACAAAAGAATATATTGGTAATAGATCGAATCAATAAACTTCTATTTGATTTATACATGAAACAGTATTCAAATAGAATTGAAGGCAAATAGATGTGATAACACAGAAAAGTTGAATTTTGATTGCTGTTGCTAGTTATAAAGATTTTTTACTGACGAGCTACGGCAATTGCACCTATCAAAGCAACTAAAAGAATTATCGAAATGAGTTCAAATGGAAGAAAAAAGTCGGTTGATAAATGAATTCCAATTTGTTGACTATTACTTATCAAATCTTGCTCTATAATCTGGTTGGATCGTGTAGTCCAAATAATCCCGTACCACGACGTATCTAGAATAGTAGTGAGTAAGGACAAAAAAATACTTGTACAAACCAGAGAAGTAACTCCATCCCCAATAGTCCAAAGATTCAAATGAAAATCGTTGGAATAGTCTGAACCATTCATGAACATTACAGCAAATATGATTAAAACATTTACAGCTCCTACATAAATAAGGAGCTGTGCAGCAGCTACAAAAGGCGAATTTGATAGAATATAGAATAAGGATATACAAATAAGAACGAATCCCAATGAAAAGGCAGAATAAATCGGGTTGGTAAGTAATACCACTCCCAGACCTCCTAATATAAGACCCGATCCTAGAAAAACTAAAAGAAAATCATGTATTGGTCCAGCCAAATCCATTATATTAAAATAAGAGATAAATAAATCGAAATGTTTTTTCATGACCTTATTGAACCGACCAGGCAATTTTTTTTTTATGAGGCATTCCCGATTGAATTCAATTCAAATCTAATAGGTGTGAATTGATGTGGGTACAGTTATTTGATCAATTTTGTTCTTTTCTTTATTGGAAATGGCAGTTGGAAATTGAAAGTCTATATTTCGAAAAAATTGTGGATATATTAACAGACTTTCAATACAAATTAATTTGTACTTCTCATAATCCAATCTATAGTTGGGATTTGTACCAAACAAAGAGAAAGACCTTATTCCTTTATACCAACACGGAACCCTAGTAATTTCCAATAATAAAGAGATTTACCCGTTTTTTCTTTGAGACGAATTCAAAACTGTTCGAATTGTAAAATCGTCAATTACTGACATTGGTAAACGACCTAAAGCAATTTGATTGTAATTCAATTCGTGACGGTCGTAAGTAGCAAGTTCATATTCTTCAGTCATTGATAAACAATTTGTTGGACAATACTCAACGCAGTTACCACAAAAAATACAAATTCCGAAATCAATACTGTAATTAAGCAATCGTTTCTTTCGAATATCAGTTTCCAATTTCCAATCAACAACAGGCAGATCTATAGGACATACACGAACACATACTTCACAAGCAATACATTTGTCAAATTCAAAATGGATTCGACCGCGGAAACGCTCCGATGTTATTAATTTTTCATAAGGATATTGAATAGTTACAGGGAAACGATTTGCTTGGGATAAGGTAATCATGAAACTTTGACCAATGTACCTTGCAGCTCGTACTGTTTGTTGACCATAATTCATGAACCCAGTTACCATAGGGAACATATCGGGAATATCTATGAATAAATTTTTTCTTTCTCTTGTTTGAGGTAAGCAGTGAATATAGTATCCCTTTTTTTGTTTACAGTGAAAGGAGTTGGGAAGAGGTTGTTAATAATAGATTACCGAGAGAAATAGGTAAAAGAAATTTCCAGCCAAGATTTAATAATTGGTCCATTCTTAGTCTAGGTAAAGTCCATCTTGTTGTGATAGAAATGAACAAGAACAAATAAGTTTTAGCTAATGTAATAAAGATACCAATTGTCGTTCCAAAGATTCCATCCGCTTTATTTATTTCAAATAACTCAGGAACAAATATGTACGGAATTGAAAGATTCCAACCGCCCAAGTAAAGAACTGTTACAAATAATGAGGAAACTAATAAATTTAGATAGGAAGCAACGTAAAATAAACCAAATTTGATCCCCGAATATTCGGTTTGATAGCCTGCTACTAATTCTTCTTCTGCTTCTGGTAAATCAAAAGGTAATCTTTCGCATTCTGCTAGGGAAGAAATTAGAAAAACGATAAACCCTATAGGTTGACGCCACAAATTCCACCCCCAAAAACCATATTTTGATTGCGCCCCGACTATATCAACTGTACTTGAACTATTAGATAATCATAGTCGGTGATAACATTACTGTTCCCATCGCTATTACAAAACCGTACATGAGATTTTCACCTCATACGGCTCCTCAGGGCCACAAATAAATGTAAGGACCGGGCAAGTATTCGTTATCTTGATATGGTTATAGCATAGATAGACTCGTGGAAGGTCCCAAATTATACCAATGGAATTCTGTCTGCTATAAGAATAAATCAAAAAGCATTTCTGAATTGATCTCATCCTTCAACTTTTTTGGGGTGAGTAATAACTTAATAAATCCTTCAATAAAATACTCTTTGTAGAAATATCTATTGATATTTCGAGCCATCATTTTATTTTCGATTACGAAAAAAAAAGAATTAGACATTACATTAGTTCATGAATCATGACACAATTTTTCTTTCTATGAAGATAGGAAAGAAATAAGTCTATGAAGATAGGAAAGAAATAAGAAAAAAATCGCTTTTCTTTTTATTGTAATTTTCTTTTTTTTTCTATTTTTTTTGTTCCTCTTCTTCTTTCTGAGAAAAAGGGGGCCTCAAAAAAGTAAAGGATTATTTCGTTCCTGATAGTAATTTCTTTAATTGGGGGATAGGAGGATACTCTGAATCGGAATTGTGGGGAGTACTGCCTGATCATTTCTACCAACTTAAAGCCCCAATTAGTATTCTTTTTATGTTATGCAGACGTATCTTTTTCGTTAATTTACATAATCTCCGTTACTAATTCTTTGTGTGTATTTTAGTGTTCCTTATTATCCACCCATTTTTTTTTTCAATCCCCCGTTCGTTAATATATGTATTGTAATACATTCAAACATATAGTGAAAACTCCATACGGTTGACTTTTGAGCCCGCTTCAAGCTAGGATGACCAATCAACTAATCTTGGGGTAAGGGGCATCTTCCACTTTTGTTTACTTTCACTTAACTCTTGTACATAGGAAATGAGACTCAATCTGCTTTTACTGCAAATTTAGAAGTTGTTTTCTTTCACTCATATATAACTATCTAATTTTTTTATTAACCTAAAGAATAAATAAATGAATAAAAAAAAATGCGGATATCCATTAAATTTCTTTTTTTTTTCTAGAAGGAAAAGAAAAGCTTATATTTTAGCGAATCGCACGTAGAGATATTGATAAAACACATAAAGTTAATGGTATTTCATAACTAATCGATTGAGCAGCAGCTCGCAGACCACCTAAAAACGAATATTTATTATTTGATCCATATCCTGACATAAGAAGTCCAATAGGAGCAATACTTGAAACGGCAATCCATAAAAAAATACCAATATTGAGATCAGCTAAAACAAGGTGATAACTAAAAGGAATTACTGAATAACTTAGTAGAATTGATATGACTGCTATAGATGGTCCAATACTGAAGAAACGAGTATTTCCTCTAGCTGGAAGAAGATTCTCTTTGAAAAGTAGTTTTGTTCCATCTGCTAAAGCTTGAAGAATTCCGAAAGGGCTGGCGTATTCAGGGCCAATACGTTGTTGTATTCCTGCAGATATTTCTCTTTCTAACCACACAATTACTAGTACACCTATTGTGATTCCTAATACAAGAGTCAAAATAGGGGCAAACACCCGTATGGTCCCATAGAGCTCTTTTAAGGATTCCAATCGGGAAAAAGAATTAATATCTTGTACTTCTGTTGTATCAACTATCATTTCAACGATCAACTTCTCCCATAATGATATCTATACTACCTAGTATCGTCATAATATCCGCCAATTTCATTCTTTTAACTAACTGAGGAAGAATTTGCAAATTGATAAAACCCGGTGGGCGAATTTTCCATCGCCAAGGAAAACTACTTTGATCTCCTATCAGAAAAATTCCCAATTCTCCTTTTGGGGCTTCGACTCTCACATAAAGTTCTTGTTTCGGTAATTCAAAAGTAGGAGAAGGTTTTTTACTAATGAATCGATCTTCAAAATCATTCCATTCTGGATCGCTTTCTCTAGCAAAGCATCGGATTTCTAAATTCTCATAGGGCCCCCCCGGAATTCCTTCCAAAGCCTGTTGAATAATTTTTACGGATTCTGTCATTTCACCGATTCGGACTAAATAACGAGCTAATGAATCTCCTTCTTTTTGCCACTGGACTTCCCAATCAAATTCGTCGTAACACTCATAATGATCCACTTTACGAAGATCCCATTCTATTCCAGACGCTCGTAGCATTGGTCCTGATAAACCCCAATTTATTGCTTCTTCTCCACAAAAAATCCCTACCCCTTCAACTCGTTCTAAAAAGACAGGGTTTCGTGTAATAAGTTTTTGATATTCAACAACCCCCGTTAAAAAATAATCACAGAAATCCAAACATTTCTCTATCCAGCCATGGGGTAAATCGGCCGCTATCCCTCCGATACGAAAATAATTATGCATCATTCTCATACCGGTGGCAGCTTCGAATAGATCATATACTAATTCTCTTTCTCTGAAAATATAGAAGAAGGGAGTCTGTGCACCAATATCTGCCATAAAAGGGCCGAGCCATAACAGATGAGAGGCTATACGACTCAACTCCAACATAATTACTCTGATATAGCTGGCCCTTTTAGGTACTTGAATATTTCCCAACTGTTCTGGTCCATTTACAGTTATTGCTTCTGTGAACATAGTAGCTAAATAATCCCAACGTGTTACATAAGGCAGATATTGTATAATTGTTCGGTTTTCCGCAATTTTTTCCATCCCTCTGTGTAAATAACCCAATATCGGTTCACAGTCAATAACATCTTCGCCATCGAGAGTAACGATGAGACGAAGAACACCATGCATTGATGGGTGGTGAGGTCCCATATTTACTCTCATAAGGTCTTTTCCTGTAGCTAGTATACTCATAGGTTTTTCCTCGATTCATTCTTACATGAATTGTTGAAAACAAAAAGAAGTTATCAAGATTCAAAATCTAATAAATCAAATAATTCAAAATTCTTTTTTCAAATTAACGATTTTTTGACTCCCGGATATTCAACTGACTAATTAATTCTTTATAACGTACTCTATTTTTCTTTGACAAATAAGAAAGTAGCCGTTGGCGTTTTTCCAGAACTTTCCGTAAACCCCTCTGAGATAAATAGTCTTTTCTGTGCAATTCCAAATGGGAAGTAAGTCTTTGTATCTTATTAGTGAAACTTAATACTTGAAATTCAACAGACCCGCTGTTTTCTTTTTTTTTTTCTTGAAAAGTAACTGAGATGAATGAATTTTTTACCATAAAACGAAATCCTCTTTTCCCTTTCTTTTAATATGAAATTTACTGATCAGTAATAATAATGTTAGTCATTTGAATTGAATATACACAATCATCGTAAAGCCGTTATGAACTTCCGATAAAATCAATCAACAATCAATCCCATTTTCAATTTGATTAGGGATAAAAAAGGGTGGTATATTTCTTCAAAAGAGAAAAAGCGAGACCTAAAAAAAAATTCTGTTAATTCATTTATAGATCTAACCAATCCGTATGTCCTTAAAGTGATATCCTGTATCATAATGGAATGTAAGACAAGGCATGTGTCCATCTCTTTGTTTTCATATACCAGGTATGGTACGTATGGTACGCGATCGATAAGAAAAACGGACTAGTAACAAATTTGAAATCGTGGATACATATGTATCCTTATCATACTGAAACGACTGCCATTATTGGTATTAAACCAATAGCGATTCATACAAACTAAATCTTCTAATCGATAATTGGGCCAAAGAAAGAACTTTAATTTAATTAGTTTCTTTTTCTCTCTAGCAAGATCTTTGCTTTTATCCAAAACGTGACCCCCTACGTTATTACAAAATACGGAATTTCTCTGAATACCATTTTGATTCTTCCAATTGAAACAAATCAGAGTTCTCAATTCTCTACGACGGTTAGGGAATAAAATATTTTCAGGAACAAGCAAATCATAATTATTTTTGTCTCTATTTCCAGTCATTCTTTGATGTCTTGCAATGGATTCATAATTTTTTTTTTTATGAACATAGCTTTTTTCTCGGTATCTTTTAGTAATTTTGCGCTTATTCTTATGAACCAATGAAATACCTACGATTTGATATATAAAAAACTGTCCATCGTTTTTTACAGACAGACGAAGCGGTTCGATAATAAATATTCCCCCTTTCACCAATTCTGTAAGAGTGAAATCCTTATGAATCATCAAAATATCCAGACCCATTTCTCCCCCTTGAATAGAGGATATAGCAATTTCTCTTGGATTTATCAGTCGAAGCAGGAGACAATAGATCTTGATATTATTTATTATTCTTTGATTTAAAAAAGAATCCCATCTCAACTGAAAATGCAAATACTTTTTTAGGAAGAAATAAAGTTCTGCTTCTGTGTTGTTCTTGTATTGTTTTTTCGTTCTACGTTTTTTGATGTCTGATCCCGAAGAATTTGCTTCAACATCTTTTTCTTGGTTTGAGAGAACTGACCCAAGACTTACTTGGTCTTGTGCATCTGATCGAGGATTCCCTTGGTCTGGGGGTTCTTTACTTCTATTGTATAATTCAAGAGAGTTTTTTTGATTCGATGATATAAAAAGATCTTCCTTTTTCTTTCGAGTTATTTTTTTATTCCCATTTTCATTTCCATTAAAACTGAAAAGAAGTAATTTGATTGGTATGATCCACGGTTTTTTTTTATATGCATTAAAAAATAGCACTAATTCTCGGAAGAACCAAAGCTCCAGATTTGATATAGGACAACTTAGTATTGCTTCATTCATTCCCATCCAATCAAAAAAGAACTTTTTTTGATTGGATGGTTTAATTTCTTCATCTTCATGAATTGTAAGATAAAAAAGAACTTTCTTATTAATTTCATCAATTATTTGATACTTATCAGCCCCAATCTTAGTATTTGGATTCCTGTTGGTACCAATATCAACCCAGACTTCAATATCAACCTTATTTCTAAGACAAAAATCGAGAATTCTCCAATCAAAATATTTTCTATCCGAAAATTTATCCATATCCATAATATCGTCTTCTTCTAGATAATTATTAATAGGGATACCTCCCAACATATCAAATAATTTGCCTTCCCTTATGTTGGAATTAGAAAAGATTTCTTCTTTATTATTTACTTGGAATAATGATTTATGAATATACGAGTCTTTCTTATCTTCATAATTAATAGATTTATATGATAAAAGATCATATCTATAGTGTTTTTTAAAATTATCTTTTTGATTCTGTAATGGATTCGCTTCAAAAAAATTTTGTTTGTCGGAATGAGTTAATCTATTTTTTTCATATGAATCCTTTTTGTTTAAATCTTTCTTTTGAGCCATACTGTGTTGATTGGCTCTATTTCGCCATTTTTGTGGTACTAATATAGGCCATCTTATCCGAGATAAATCGGATTGATATTGATAATGCCCCTTTAACCAGTTTTTCCATTGATTCATTTCAAAATTCCAAAAAGATTCATGTCTTAATTCGTAATGAAATATTCCTTGTTTTTTAAAATAATCTTTTATTTCCTTCTTAAGAAAAAGGGATGTTCCGTCATATTGAAAGACAAATCTTAAATTATAAAAGTGAATAAGTTGGGTTTGTGATAATTTGTAAAATACATATGCTTGTGATTGTGAGAAAAAAGAGAAATCATAAGAAATCTTTGAATTCTTATTACTAACCTTAGAAAGTGATTTTTTTATAGTCGAAATAAAGTGAATTCCATTTTTACTTGTTTTATTAATTCTTTCCTGATTTGTTTCATTATTGTGGATATTTTTCTCAATAATTTGGATTTTTTTTGGTGATTCAAAAAAAAAAATTGCATTGATTCTTGGAATATTGACAATAGCTAGAAAAATTTTTATGTATATCCTTTCAATGAAAAATTTTATAAAAAAATATGATTTACCAATTAATCGAGTATTTCTTTTTTTTAATATTTGCCAAATCTTTTTGGACGCTCCTAATATTTTAGGACGATAACTTGTTTTGTTCGAACTAATATTTATTTCGTAAGTTAGCAGTCTTTTTTTCTTTTCTTTTGTAATTTTTTCTATTTTCTTTTTTATTATGTTTGTTCGATTAGTCAGATCTTTTATTTTTTTTTCGGGCAGTGCTAAATTTGTCCAATCCATAGATCGAATTTGAATGGACGATTCGTGAATCATCTGATTACTCATTATCAAATCTTTTTTATCTTCACCCAATTCATCTATTTCTCGCAATCTAAATAATGGAATTTGGTTTGTTTTTGAAAGTTCTTTTACTCTTCCTTTTACTTTTAGTAATAGAATTCTTTTGATGACCCATCTTTTTGTTTCTTTTGCGATTTGTTGAAAAATTTTTGTTCTTTCTTTTAAAACTCTTAAAGACTTTGTTTTCAATTGTCTAATTTTTTTTTTTAGTTCTTTGAAAATGGGTTTAAAAAATGAAGGTCTTTTTCGGGGAGGACCAAAAGGCAATTCCGCTTCCATTCCCCAAACTGTTAAAAAACAAAAATCGTTGTTTTTTTGTCCCCCTTTTTTTTTCATTGCATCTTTATGAGGGAATTGTAGCTTAGATTTGTGCCAGGGTTTCAGGCAAAAAGGAAATAGGATCTTTATCTGAATACCCTCTGTTAACCAGTTTTTCGGAAATTCTCGTTCGGATAATTGAACACCATTATGGGTGCATTTTACATACATTTCCCTATTCCAATCCTTTAAATCCTCGGACCATTCGGGAATTTGAAATAATAGCATGCGAGCCATATTTTTAGCTATTATCAGCGAAGGTAATATAATATATTTTCTAAGAATAGATTGAGTTAATAATACAAAACTTCTGAGTACTTGAGCAAAAAAAAATGTATTCCAGATTTCTGCTATGGGTATCTCTGTTTTTTCTTTTCTTTTGTATTTTTCTCTTTTGTCCTCCTCTTGGTTATCAATTTTTTTTTTCTTTTCAATTTTAGAACCAGAAAGTTTTTGGTCTTTTTGTTTCCACATCCAATTTTTAAAAATTACTTTCATCAGTTGGGAAATATCAAAAGAAAAAAAAAAAGGTTTGTCTAGCCTGTCCAAAAAAAGCGGGGAATGCACATTTGCTTGAAACAGTTCCCAAGTAATAGTTTTACGTCTTTGTGCGCGCATGGAGCCTTTGATTAGACCTCGACGAAAATCCGATTGTTGTGAATAATGGGTCAAATTCACTTTCTTTGCTTGCTTAGGACTCTTAGTATATTTTGTATTAATATACGTAGAGGTATTTGGCTTTGGCTGGTTATCAGTAAAAATAACTACATGTTTGAACTTTCTTGAACGAATTGCCCCTGCTACAGTTTCGCCCCTGTTTTTCTTTTTTTGTCCTAAACCGGTAATTGAGTTGTATGACCAGCGAGGAACTTTTTTACTAATTTCTTTTATTCCAATAGAGTTTTTTCTAATTCTTTGGTCGTTGGGATCCGTTATAACTACATCGAATAAAATTTTTAAAATGAGTATTCGATCTTCTGAATCTATTTTTTCTTGTGTGTGTTCTGGAAATAAAGAACGTACTTTTTTTGTTGAAAATAATTTTATACGAAACCTATCTAGTGTCTGCTCAAATTCGGGATAATTCTTAATAAGAAGAAGACCATGAATTTTATTTATCCAAAACGTCCTGATGTTCTTTTGGCTAGAAGTTTCATTTAGCGTTAGGGGTGAAAAAAAAAAATCGATTCTTCCACGACAAGGTCCATGCAAAAAAGGATCATATTTTTTAGGTAAGTATTCTTGTTTATTCTTATCATTACACAATTGAGTCCTTTTTTCAAGTACATTCAGAGTACTAGATCCTTTATCTAAAACTTCGATTCTATTCCTAAACTCCTTGTTTAAGTTATTTTTTTTTTCATTGGTGTAACTCCAATTATTATACAATTCATCAGAGGATAGTTTTTCTTTTGTTAAA